TGTACTGACTCCTAATCGAATTATTTGGGATTCAGAAGTGAAAGAAATAATTTTATCTACTAATAGTGGCCAAATTGGCGTATTACCAAACCACGCACCTATTGCCACGGCCGTAGATATAGGTCTTTTGAGAATACGCCTCAATGACCAATGGGTAACTGTGGCTCTGATGGGCGGTTTCGCTAGAATAGGTAATAATGAGATCACCATTTTAGGAAATGATGCGGAGATAAATACTGACATTGATCCGCAAGAAGCTCAACAAACTCTTGAAATAGCTGAAGCTAACTTGAGTAGAGCTGAGGGTAAAAGACAAGTAATTGAAGCCAATCTAGCTCTTAGACGAGCTAGGACACGAATAGAGGCTATCAATGTTATCTCCTCCTAGACAAACAACAATACATCAAATCAAAATAATCAAAAGAAGTTCTTTATTATACACTACACCACCAATTGAACATAATCAAGTGTAATCTGATACAACGAAAAAAAGAAGATGGGTAGAAAAACTTATTGGATACCGCAGTCAATGGTATCTAATAAGTTGTACCTACTATTGGATTTGAACCAATGACTTCTGCCGTATGAAAGCAATACTCTAACCACTGAGTTAAGTAGGTTATTTATCACCACAAAAGACTCATCACTCCGGGGATTATAGATAGAATATAATTTCTAAGCAATCCTAATTCGTTAACAGTAAACGGCTCGGAGAGCTATCATGTGGGATCATCAGCTGCCCATCTTGACAAGAAATTATCTATATGTTAAGATATCTATGACAAGGGCTATAGCTCAGTTAGGTAGAGCACCTCGTTTACACGTGCGCCAATGCTTTTCAAAAGAAGTCAGTTATACAATGAATATAATTCATCTTATTGAGATGAAAAATCGATGTCTTACTCCATAGATTTGAGGGAACAGTAGCCTGACAAATATGTGGTTTGGTTCGGTCCGATTTAGGTGCGGATTTAAGTGCCAAATAGAACCTATCGTTGATTTTCTAATTGATAAGGTAAATACCCAGTCCATTCAATGCTAGGCATAATGAGTATAAGGACCTCAAAATAATCTTTTTTCGTCCTATGAACTTTAAGGTGTATGAAGTCTCATATTTGACTCTTGCGGAGGAGTGATAGAGAGTCCATTTAACTTAGATTGATCTAGACCGGAAGCAGACCTAATTCAAAGTAATCCTTCTTTGAAAGACTTTGGTATTACTCCTAGATCAGAATTCAAATAATGAATCAGAGTGCACGGAACTATCTTATTATCTTCCTATGAAGAAAAAATATGGTGGACTAACTGATCTTTACATCAATTGATGAAAGAGCCCAATGCAACAAAATGCATGTTGGGTCTTTGAAACAGTTCGAATCATTTCGATAATAATAAGTTTGATCTGTTTTACCGAGAAGGTCTACGGTTCGAATCCGTATAGCCCTAATACAGTCTATTTTTATATAGACATTCCATTTGAGTTTAGAATAGTTTTTATTTACTCATTTCTATAGATAGATGGTCAGTCGATCTATAGAAATGAAAGCATTACCACATACATATGTAAAGTAAATATGTAGGGACAAGAAAAAAATAATCCATTCTTTCTAATCTAATGGATTCAATCGGTATGGTATTTGTGAAATCTCGGATAAAATATCCATACTTATTAATAAATCTTCGTGAATGGAATTACATATGACTTTTTTTCTCTTTTCCTGTTCGCGATCAAAGAATTAGTGATACATTTTCTTTTGGTATACCCAATCCCAGTCAATTTATGAAGTGAAAATCATGATCCTGTATAGAAACTCCAAGACCCAACTAAATATAATCCTAAGTCACATGGATTCAGAACTATTCTTAGTCTTGTATTTGTAGAAGTCTACTTTTTGGTAAAACAAGAACCCCAATTGATTATTTCAGAGATCCCTAAATGTATCAACGTTTCTTCAACTCTATTTTATGCTATGAGTTGAGTTGTTTTGGGGATTTGTTTTGTCGAATTGTTCAATAATGTGTGATTCTTTTCTTTATATTGATAATATATATTCCTTTTCATTATAAGGAAACATAGTATTATAGTTCTATTTATTTTATTATTTATTAGTTTATTAGTATTTATACTATGAATCAAAATAAATGTAAGCGAGACTCCGTTGGATGAATGTTTAAACAAGACATGCCGCACAGCAAACAAACTCTAAGTTATGTGGTTTGATTCAATCAAAATCAATTCTTCTTTCGATTAAGAAGTTCTATAAATCAATTGATAATCCCAATCCGGAATCGAATAATTCAGTATATTCCAGATTAATAGGAGTACATTTATGTTTTTGCTTCACGAATATGATATTTTCTGGGCATTTCTGATAATATCAAGCATTATTCCTATCTTGGCATTTCTAATTTCCGGAGTTTTAACCCCGATTAGGGAAGGATCAGAGAAACTCTCTAGTTATGAATCGGGTATAGAACCTATGGGGAATGCTTGGTTACA